TTGGATTCTTTGTGCTTTGTGCTATTCCTCTCGTGTGTTTATATTAGTATTGCTTGTTTTTGTACCATGTTGGGTTTCCTGTTAGCTAGAGAGAGTTTTATTCTTGCTTTTTCATTCAGTTTTTGCTTGTTCTATATGTAAGTTTTTGCGTGGTTTATTCCTTTTCTTCTAGATGGGGCTGAGGGGTTAGAGGTTGGGTATTTATTTTCATTAGTTGTTGTTGGTTGGTCAAATATTTTTGTGTCTAGCAATTCATTTTAGTTTCGGTTAAATTTTGTGCCAGCAGCCGCGGTTATACCTTGGAGGCTTTTGAATGTTTTTGGTTTGGTAGTTGTATGTTTATATTGTTGATTTTCTTTTGTGTTGTTTGTTGGGTGAAATTTTTATTTTTTAAAAGGTTTGTTGTTTTTTTGGAGGCTATGAAACTCTTATTCTAGACTAGGATTAGATACCCTATTATTTTTGAGTGTTAAAGTTTTGTGCTTGAGTAGTATTAGTTATGTTCTTGAAACTTAAAGAATTTGGCGGTATCTTACTCCATTCAGAGGAATCTGTCTCGTTATCGATAGTCCGCGTTGGACCTTACTTGGGTTTATTGTTTGTATACCGCCGTTTATTGATTATCCTTTTAGGGGTTTAATTTTCTTGTTTCTTTATTTTGATTTATTTCAGGTCAAGGTGCAGCTTTTTCTAAGTGGTATGATGGATTACAGTGTTATTTGTTGTTTGGATTATGTATTTTAATATGTGTATGAAATTGGATTTGGTTGTAATGTTTTGTAGATTGTTTTCGTGATAATTGGTTCTGGGATATGTACACATCGCCCGTCGCTCTCGTTTATTTTTGTTAATGAGATAAGTCGTAACAAAGTGGCTGTACCGGAAGGTGCGGCTGGATTGATTCAGATCATTTCTGTTAGTTGAGTTTTCATTTACGCTGAATTGGTTTGTCGTGCGATTCGACATGATCTGATTGTTTTCTTTCTTGCTTTTATTTTAGTTTAATTTTTTATTTTTATTGAAGTATCATTTTTGTTGTTGTAGTTTTTTGATTTGATTTTTTTTGCGATAGTTTATTTGTACTGTGAGGGGTTGTTGTTTATTTTTTAAAAGCTGATTTTGTTTGTTGTACCTTGTGTATCAGGGTTTATTGAATTTTATTATTTATTTTTATTTCCCGATTTTAAAGGAGTTAATGGTTTATTTTAGTTACTGTTTCATCAGTATTAATAATATTCTTTTGGTAGTGAAATGTTAGTCGTCTTTAGTGGTTTCTGGTTTTCCAAGAAATGAATTTAATTCATGCGTCTTATTTATGTTTTATCGTTTGTTTATTTTGTTTTATTTGGCGTTAAGATTGGGGGGGATTAGCTCTTTTTTTTATTCTTATAATTTTTGTTTTTTCTAGTTTTGTGGGTTTTATGGTGATTTTCAATTTGATTATGTTAAAATTTTATTTTTTCTTTTTTCTATTTTCTTTTGGTTTATTTTTTTATTGGAATGTTTTTTTTATCTTGTTTTGTTTAGTAATTATTGTGGAATTAGTAAATTTTTTTTTGTGTTGTTTGTTGGGTGTTAATTTCTTTTAAGGAATTAGGCAAATATTTCATGTCCGCCTGTTTAACAAAAACATCTTTTCTTGTTAGTTTTTGAAGTATGGCCTGCCCACTGATTTTTATTGAAGGGCCGCGGTATTTTGACCGTGCAAAGGTAGCATAATCATTAGTTCTTTAATTGTGATCTGGTATGAATGGCTTGACGAGGCATGAGCTGTCTTAAGTTTGGGATAGGTTTATTGAATTTGGTTTTTGAGTTAGAATTCTTAAATGTTTTTATGGGACGAGAAGACCCTATAGAGTTTGACATATATTATATAGTTTTGTTTGGTTTGTTATCTAATTGCTTTTGTTATTTGTTTTGTTGGGGTGATGGGAAGAATTTTTTTAACTCTTCTTTGTTCTGATATATTTATGTATATTTGTTTTGATCCATTTATTTTGATTATAAGATTAAATTACCTTAGGGATAACAGCGTTATCTTCCTTGAGAGTTCTTATTGGCGGGGGGGTTTGCGACCTCGATGTTGGATTAAGGTTAATTTTTGGTGTAGAAGCTGAATTGATTAGGTCTGTTCGACCTTTAAAATCTTACATGATCTGAGTTCAAACCGGCGTGAGCCAGGTTGGTTTCTATCTATAATGAGTTTTTATGTCTTAGTACGAGAGGACCGGGTATTTGAAATAATTTTATTTTTATTGCGTTTTATTAATGGTGTTTGCTATTTTGGCAGATAAGTGCGTTAGATTTAGAATCTATTAATGTGAATTTTTATTTACAGGTAGTAAATGGGCTTGTTTTTTCTTGTTGTTGTTTTTTTGTTGTTAATAGTTTTTGTTATGGTTGGTGTAGCCTTTCTTACTTTGCTGGAGCGTAGGGTTTTAGGTTATATTCATATTCGTAAGGGCCCCAATAGGGTTGGTTTTGTTGGTATTTTTCAGCCTTTTAGTGATGCCATTAAGTTGTTTTCTAGGGAGCAGTATTTTCCTTTGATTTCAAATTATTTAATTTATTATTTTTCTCCTGTATTTGGATTTTTTCTCTCTTTGTTGGTTTGGTTGTTGATTCCTTACTTAAGAGGTTTTTTTTCTTTTGAGTTGGGATTGCTTTTTTTTTTGGCTTGTACTAGTCTTGGGGTTTATACTGTCATAATTGCTGGGTGGTCTTCTAATTCTGGTTATTCTTTGTTAGGGGGTCTTCGTGCTTTGGCTCAAACTATTTCTTATGAAGTAAGATTGGCTTTTATTCTTCTCTCGTTTGTTGTTTTAGTTTGTAGTTATGATTTAGTTTATTTTTATTCTTTTCAAGTTTATTTGTGATTAGTTTTTTTTTCTCTTCCTTTGTCTTTTGTTTGATTTATTTCTTGTTTGGCTGAAACTAATCGTACTCCTTTTGATTTTGCGGAGGGGGAGTCTGAGCTTGTTTCTGGGTTTAATGTTGAGTATGGTGGGGGGGGATTTGCTTTAATTTTTTTGGCTGAGTATGCTAGAATTCTTTTTATGAGATTATTGTTTTGTATTATTTTTTTGGGTAGTGATCTTTATTCTTTCTTTTTTTATATTAAGGTGGTTTTTATTTCTTTCTTGTTTGTTTGGGTGCGGGGGACTATGCCTCGGTTTCGTTATGATAAGTTGATGTATTTGGCTTGGAGGAGATTTTTGCCCCTTTCGTTAAATTATCTTTTGTTTTTTGTTGGTGTTAAGTGTTTTGTTTTCACTTTGTTGTAGCGTATTAATTTAGGTATTAAGTTAATAGAAGATTCTAACTTCTTTCATGTTGTTTTCAAGGCAACAGGCTTTCTTTGGCTTTTTAACTTGTTTATTTTGTTATCTTGTCTCATAGTTTTGTTGTTGTTGGATTTATTATATAGTATGTAAAGTATACTACTGTTAAGGCTTGTCCTGTTAGGATGTATGGGTCTTCTACGGGGCGTGCTCCGATTCATGTTAGTAGGATTACTGTGTTTGTTATTGTTCAGAATAGTATTTGGTTGATGGGGTAGAATTGTACTCCTCGGAATTTTGATTTATTTGTTGGTATGATGAATAGAATTGCAATTGATATTGCTAGTGCAATTACTCCTCCTAGTTTATTTGGGATTGATCGTAGGATTGCGTATGCGAATAGGAAGTATCATTCTGGTTGAATGTGTACGGGTGTTACTAGTGGGTTTGCTGGTGTGAAGTTATCAGGGTCTCTTAGCATGTATGGTTCTTTTAGTGTTAGGATTGTGATTATTATGATTGTGATTGTGAATCCTAGGATGTCTTTTACTGTGAAGTATGGGTGGAATGGGATTTTGTCTGTATTTTTGTTTAATCCTAGGGGGTTATTTGATCCTGTTTGGTGTAGAAATAGTAAGTGGATTATTACTATTGCTATGATTACAAATGGTATTAGGAAATGTAGTGCAAAGAATCGGGTTAGGGTTGCGTTGTCTACTGCGAATCCTCCCCATACTCATTGTACAATTTCTTTTCCTATGTATGGGATGGCTGATAGTAGGTTTGTAATTACGGTTGCTCCTCAAAATGATATTTGTCCTCATGGTAATACATATCCTAGGAATGCTGTGGCTATTGTTAGGAATAGGATTAGTACTCCTACTGATCACGTATGTAGGAAGTTGTATGATCCGTAGTATAGGTTTCGTCCGGTATGTAGGTAGATGCAAACAAAAAATAATGATGCTCCGTTTGCGTGGAGGGTCCGTAGTAGTCATCCGTGATTTACGTCTCGGCAGATGTGTCTTACTCTGTTGAATGCTATGTCGATGTTTGGGCAGTAGTGTATTGCTAGGAATAATCCTGTGGCGACTTGTATAACAAGGCACACTCCAAGCAGTGATCCGAAGTTTCATCATCCTCTAATTGTTGATGGTGTTGGTAGGTCTACTAGTGCATTGTTTGCAATTTTGAATAGTGGGTGTTTGTTTCGTATGGGTTTGTTCATTAGTTTGAGTGTCGTAGTGGTCCTTTTGATACATTAATGATGTTTACTACAACAATTAGTGTTATTAGTATGTATAGTACTAGTAGGGTTGTTATTATTCCTATTATTTGGTTGTATATGACAGTTGTTGTTGTTGTAATTTCGTTTTCTATTATTGTTCTGTGTTCACTTATTTCTTTGTTGTTGATTTTTGATGGTATTATGTAAGTGAAAATAGGTAGTGTTATTAGAATTGTCACGATTATTTTATTTGATGGTGAGAATATTTCGTTGGATGCAAGTCTTGTTATGTATATGAATAGTACTAGCATTCCTCCTACTATGATTATGAATAGGATGTATGAGAATCAAAATCTTTTGTATATTATTCCTCTTATTAGGCATATTATTGTTGTTTGGATTAGTAGTATTATTCCTATGGCTAGTGGGTGTTTCATTTGTGTGAATGTGATTCTTGTTATTACTCTTGTTGATATAAGTGTTTTTATTATTATGTCAGGGGATATTTTATTTAAAATGTTAATTTTGGGGATTAATGAAATGGTTTTTTCCTTTCCTCTGAAGTTTTAAAAGGTTATTTCTTATTTTTGGTTTACAAGACCAATATTTTTTTTAAATTATTAAAACTTTTTAATGGCAATGTGTTTATATTTTTTTGTTATTTATCTTTGTGGTGTTTGGGTGTTTTGCTCTAGTCGTAAGCATTTGTTGATTACTTTGTTGAGATTGGAGTTTGTTGTTTTGGTTTTGTATTTCTCTGTTTATTATTATTTATGTGGTTTTAATTTTAGTTTGTTTTTTGTTGTTTATTTTCTAGTTTTTTCTGTTTGTGAGGGTTCGTTGGGTTTGTCTATTTTGGTTTCTATGGTTCGTAGTCATGGTAATGATTATTTTCAGTCTTATAGTGTTCTTCAATGTTAAGGTTTCTTTGTTTTTTGTTTTTTTTAATCCCTTTATGTTTTTCTAATCTTTGATGGTTGGTTTGTTCTTTATTATTCTTTGTTTTTTTTCTAATGTTTTTTTCTTTTCCTTATTTTTTTTGTTGGGGTAACTTGGGTTACTTTTTTGGTTGTGATTTGGTTTCTTATGGTTTAATTCTTCTTAGTTTGTGGATTTGCGTTCTTATAATTTTGGCTAGAGAGTCCGTATTTCGTTCTTTTTATTTTTCTGGGTTTTTCTTGTTTGTGGTTGTTTTTCTTGCTGTTATGTTGTATTGTACTTTTAGAAGAGTTAGTTTACTTTCTTTTTATATTTTTTTTGAGAGTAGATTAATTCCTACTCTGTTTTTGATTTTGGGTTGGGGGTATCAACCTGAGCGTGTTCAAGCTGGTGTTTATTTGTTGTTTTATACTTTGTTAGCCTCTCTTCCTTTGTTGGTGGGTATTTTGTTTATTTATAATAGTTTATGTTCTTTGTGTTTTTTTTTATTGTTTGGTAATGGTTTGTTTTCTGGTGGTTTGTTTTATGTTTGTATGATTTTTGCTTTTTTGGTTAGGATACCTATGTTTATGGTTCATTTATGGCTCCCTAGGGCCCATGTTGAGGCTCCTGTTTCTGGTTCTATAATTTTGGCTGGGGTTTTATTGAAGTTGGGTGGTTATGGTCTTATTCGTGTTTTCCCCCTTTTGTTTAAGTTTGGGTTTGTTTTTAGATTTGTTTGGATTTCTTTGAGCTTGGTTGGTGGTGTTTTTGTTAGTTTGTTTTGTATGCGGCAGACTGATTTGAAGTCGTTGATTGCCTATTCTTCTGTAGCACATATGGGTATAGTTATTGGTGGTGTTATGACTTTGAGATATTGGGGTGTGTGTAGATCTTATGTTTTGATGATTGCTCATGGTTTGTGTTCTTCTGGTCTTTTTTGTTTATCTAACATTTCTTATGAGCGTTTTGGTAGACGAAGTCTTTTGGTTAATAGGGGTTTGATGAATTTGATACCTAGAATGGCTATGTGGTGGTTTTTGTTGAGTTCTTGTAATATAGCTGCTCCCCCCTCTCTTAATCTTCTTGGTGAGATTGGTTTGTTAAGTGGGTTGATTTCTTGGTCTTGGTTTCTTATGGCTGTGTTGGTTTTTTTGTCTTTTTTTAGCGCTGCTTATACGTTGTATATGTATTCTTATAGTCAGCATGGCTCTGTTTATTCTGGTTTATACACTTGTTCCTTGGGTTATGTTCGTGAATTTTCTTTGTTGTTTTTACACTGGTTTCCGTTGAATATTATTGTTTTGAAAGTAGATGTTGCTGTCTTTTGTGTTTAGGTTTATTGGTTGGCTTGTTTTATGTTAATCTAAATAGTTTAAGGGTTAAAATGTTGGTTTGTGGTGCCAGTGATATATGTATTATTTTAGATTTATGTTTATGTCTATTTGTTTTGTTAGATTTGTTTTTTTGTTCTTTTTAGGCTGGTTTTGTTGTTTTTTTGGTGTGTATTTTATTATAAACGATTTGGTTTATTTTGTTGATTGGAGAATTGTTTCATTGAATGGTAGATCAGTTGTTATGACTTTTTTGTTTGATTGAATGTCTTTGTTGTTTATGGGTTTTGTTTTCATTATTTCTTCCTTGGTTATTCTTTATAGTGATGATTATATGTTTGGTGATTTGAATATTTTTCGTTTTATTTTGTTGGTTTTGATGTTTGTTGTTTCTATAATGTTTCTTATTATTAGTCCGAATATGATTAGTATTTTGTTAGGTTGGGATGGTTTGGGATTAGTTTCTTACCTGTTGGTTATTTATTATCAGAATGTGAGGTCTTATGGTGCTGGTATGTTGACTGTTTTATCAAATCGTGTTGGTGATGTTGCTTTGTTAATGGTTATTGCTTGAATAATTAATTTTGGTAGTTGGAGTTTTGTATATTATTTGGATTTTTTGTCAGGTTCTGTTGAGATAGGGTTGATTTCTGTTCTTGTTGTTTTGGCAGCTATGACTAGGAGTGCTCAGATTCCTTTTTCTTCTTGGTTACCAGCGGCCATAGCCGCTCCCACTCCTGTTTCTGCTTTAGTTCATTCTTCTACTTTGGTTACTGCTGGAGTTTATTTATTAATTCGTTTTAGTCCTTCTTTTGGTTTGTGGTTGAATATTTTTTTGTTACTGATTTCTGGGTTGACTATGTTTATAGCTGGTCTTGGTGCTAATTTTGAGTATGATTTGAGGAGGATTATTGCTTTGTCTACCTTGAGACAATTGGGTCTTATGATTATAACTATTTCTATTGGTCTTTCTGGTTTGGCCTTTTTTCATTTGTTAACTCATGCTTTATTTAGGGCTCTTCTTTTTATGTGTGCTGGTGGTGTTATTCATTCTATAGGGGATTCTCAGGATATTCGTTTTATAGGTGGTTTATCTATTTGTATGCCTTTTACTTCTTCTTGTTTAATGGTGTCTAATTTTGCTCTTTGTGGTATGCCCTTTTTGTCTGGTTTTTATTCTAGGGATTTTATTTTGGAGATGTTTTCTATGAGATATGTTAATATGTTTGGTTTTTTTTTGTTGTTTTTATCTACTGGTCTTACTGTTTGCTATTCTTTTCGTTTGTTTTATTTTGTTATATGTGGTGATTTTAATTTTGTCTCTTCCCATTTGATAACTGAGACGGGTTATAACATGGTGGTTGGTATGGTTGGTTTGCTAGTTATGTCTATTTTTGGTGGTAGTTCTCTTATGTGATTGATTTGCCCTACTCCTTCTGTTATTTGTTTGCCTTATTATTTAAGGTTTCTTACTTTGCTGGTTATTATTTTAGGTGGTTGAGTTGGTTATGAGTTGGCGGGTTTTGTTTTCGGTGATAGATTATTTTCTATGTTTTGATATAATTCTTCTTCTTTTTCTGGCTCTATGTGGTATATACCGTTTTTATCTACTTATAGTATTTCTTTTTTACCTTTGGAGGTGGGTTATAGGACGACAAGGGTTTTTGATTCTGGTTGAATGGAGTATTTTGGTGGTCAGGGTGTTTATTGGGTTCTTTTTAATTTTAGTAGGGTTAATCAATGGTTTCAATATAATGGCTTAAGGGTATTTTTGGGGTTTTTTGTTATGTGAGTATTTATTTTGTTGTTTATTTTTGTTTATTACTCGAATAGCTTATTTGGTTTAGAGCGTGACATTGAAGATGTCAATGAGGTGTTTGTTTGCCTTTGAGTAGTTTAGTTTATTTATAAAAGGGTTTCTTTGTCTTTACAGTGAAAGTGTAATGTTTGTTCTAAACTATATAAATTGTTTTAGAAGTGTAAACGGATTTTAACCGCTATAGTGATAAGTTAGCAGCATTCACTTTTCTGTTCACTTCCTTAACTGGAATTATTAATTCATTTTTATTATTAACAATAATATACCTCTTTTTGGTTTCAGCTAAGTAAAGTGTGGATAAATTTTTATCTAAGATCAGGTCGAAACTGATTGCAATTTTGCTTCTCACTTTGGTTGAGGCTAACTATCTTGTAGTACTTTCTGAATGCAACTCAAATGTTATTATTAACTATAGTCCCTTAGTTTCTTCATTCTAGTGATCCTTGGTTTCATTCGTGGTATAGGCCAATAATTAGGATTATTAGGAATGTGAGGCTGATAATTATTCACGACTTTATGTTTGAGGTTATTATGGTGATTGGTATAGGTAGTAGTAGGGCAATTTCTACATCGAAGATTATAAAGATTACTGCGATTAGGAAGAATCGTGATGAGAATGGCAGTCGTGCGGAGTTTTTAGGGTCAAATCCGCATTCGAAGGGTGATCTTTTTTCTCGGTCTTCGTTGTTTTTTTTTGAGATTAGTGTTGTTAGGATTATAATAGCTGTTGATAGTAGTATTGTTATTGTTGCTATTGTTGTAATTGTTATTATTATTTATCTTGTTTTCACAAATTTCTTGATTGGAAGTCAAGTATACTTTTCTTGTATTAGATAAATATTATCTACCTCATCAGTAAATTGAGATGTATAAGAATAGTCATACTACGTCTACGAAGTGTCAGTATCATGCTGCTGCTTCGAATCCGAAGTGGTGGTTTGATGAGAAATGAAGAGTTGTTTGTCGTATTAAGCATGTAATTAGGAATGTTGTTCCAATAATCACATGTAGTCCATGAAATCCTGTGGCTATGAAAAAGGTTGATCCATATGCTGAGTCTGCAATTGTGAATGGTGCTTCAATGTATTCGTAGGCTTGTAGTGCGGTGAAGTAAATTCCTAGTAGTACTGTAAAGAATAGTCCTTGGGTTGCTTGGGTGGCATTATTTTCTAGTAGGCTGTGGTGTGCTCATGTTACAGTTACTCCTGAAGCAAGTAGGATGGCGGTGTTTAGAAGGGGCACTTGTAGCGGGTTGAACGGTTGGATTCCTGTTGGCGGTCATGTTGATCCTAGTTCAATTGTTGGTGATAGGCTTCTATGGAAGAATGCTCAGAAGAATGATGCGAAGAATAGGATTTCTGATACAATGAATAGAATCATACCTCATCGTAGCCCTTTTGTAACTATTTTTGTGTGTAATCCTTGGTATGTTCCTTCTCGTGTTACGTCTCGTCATCATTGGATTATGGTTAGTATGGTAATGATGGTTCCAATTCCTAGTAGGCTGTTGTCGTATTGGTGAAATCATTTGATTAGTCCTATTAGTGTTACTATTGCTCCGATGGCTCCTGTGAGTGGTCATGGTCTTTTATTTACTATGTGGAATGGGTGATTTTCGTGTGTTGACATTAATTTACTTCTCTAGAGTATAGTGTTCTTAGGATTGCGAATACGTAAGATTGGATAATTGCTACCGCTGCTTCTAGGATTAGTAGTAAGATTTGTGCTGTAATTAGTACTGTTAGTATTGTGTGGCTTATTGATGGTCCGTTGTTGCCTAGTAGGGTTAATAATAAGTGTCCTGCAATTATGTTTGCGGTTAGTCGTACTGCTAGTGTTCCTGGTCGGATTAGGTTTCTGATTGTTTCGATGACTACTATAAATGGTATTAGTATGGTTGGTGTTCCTTGGGGTACTAAGTGTTCGAATATGTGGTTTGTGTTTTTAATTCATCCAAATAATATGAATCTTACTCACAGCGGTAAGGCTAGTGTGAGTGTTATTGTTAAGTGTCTTGTTCTGGTGAAAATGTATGGGAATAGTCCTAAGAAGTTATTTATTAGGATTATAAGAAATAGAGATGTTAAGATGAATGAATTTCCTTTGTTTTCGTTTCCTTTTCTTAAAATTGTTTTTATTTCTTGGTGTAGTTTCTTTATTAAGATTCTTAATATTATATTGTTTCGTGATGGGATTAGCCAAATTCTTGTTGGGATTAGTATTAATCCGATAATTGTTCTTGTTCAGTTTAGTGGTAGGTTGCTGATTTCTGTTGTTGGGTCAAAGATTGAGAATAGGTTGCTTATCATTTTCAGTTTATTTTATTGGAGGTGATGTTTATTTTATTTCTTTCTTGTTTGTTTGGGGTTGATTGGTTGAAGTAGTTTATGATGTTGAATATTAAAAATGTGATTAGGAATATTGTGTATAGTGTTATTCATTCTATGGGTATTATTTGAGGTATAGAAGGATACCATTGTTGGTTATTTCAGTTTGACATTCTGATGTTATAATTTAACTAATCCTTCCATCAGAGATATTTGCTATAATATCATTGACTGGTTTAAGAGACCATTACTTGCTTTCGGTCATCTGATGAGTCACTTATTTTTGATACTCAGTTAATGAATTGGTTTGTTGTTACTCTTTCAATTGTGATTGGTATGAATCTGTGGTTTGCTCCACAGATTTCTGAGCATTGCCCATATAAAATACCAGGTCGGTTAATTGAGAATCTTACTTGGTTTAGGCGTCCTGGTGTGGCATCTGTTTTTACTCCCAGTCTTGGCACTGTTCATGAGTGTAGTACGTCTGCTGCTGTTACGATTATTCGGATTGGTGAATTTATTGGTAGTACGATTCGGTTGTCTGTGTCTAGTAGGCGGAATGTGTTTGGTTGTTCTTCTTGGGTCATGTAGGAGTCGAATTCTATTTTTGTAAAATCTGAGTATTCATAGCTTCAGTATCATTGATGTCCTACTGCTTTTAGTGTTAATGCTGGGTTATGTACTTCATCTATTAGGTAAAGTAGTCGTAGCGATGGTATTGCGATGAATACTAAGATGATTGCTGGTGCGATAGTTCAGATGGTTTCAATTATTTGTCCTTCTAGGATGAATCGTCTTGTTTGTTTGTTTTTGGTGATTCTGATTATCGTATATATCACTGTTGTAATAATTATTAATATAATTATTAGTGCATGGTCGTGGAAAAAAATTAGTTGTTCTATGATTGGTGATGCTCTGTCTTGTAATCTTAAGTTTGATCATGTTGTCATTTTCTAATGAAAGTTTAATATAACTTTATTTGTGGAGCTTAAATCCACCGCACTTATCTGCCACGTTAGATGTATAAATATTAATTAGTTATTGAAATAGTTGGTAGTTCTGAATAGCTGTGTTCTGCTGGTGGTAAGTTTTGTAGTCATTCCACCGAGTTTCTAGTGTGGGTTGGGAATAGAATTTGTCGATTCGATGCAATTCTTTCTCATATAATGAATAAGAATATTATTACTCTTACGAATGAGATTGTTGATCCTATTGATGAAATAATATTTCATGTAGTGTAGGCGTCTGGGTAGTCTGAGTATCGTCGTGGTATTCCTGCTAGGCCAAGGAAATGTTGTGGGAAGAATGTTAGGTTTACTCCTGTAAATATTACGGCAAATTGGGCTTTGAGTCATTTCGGGTTTATGGTTAGTCCTGTAAATAATGGGAATCATTGGACAAATCCTCCTATGATTGCAAATACTGCTCCTATTGATAATACATAGTGGAAGTGTGCTACTACGTAGTAGGTGTCGTGTAGTACAATATCAATTGATGAGTTTGCTAGTACTACTCCTGTGAGTCCTCCTATTGTGAATAGGAATACAAATCCTAGGGCTCATAGGCATGCTGCTCTGTAGGTTATTCGGGTTCCATATATTGTTGCAAGTCATCTGAAGATTTTAATTCCTGTTGGTACTGCGATGATTATTGTTGCTGATGTAAAGTAGGCTCGTGTATCAACATCTATTCCTACTGTGAATATGTGGTGCGCTCATACTACGAATCCTAATAATCCAATTGCTAGTATGGCGAAGATTATTCCCAGGTTTCCGAAGGCTTCCTTTTTACCTCTTTCGTGGCAGATAATGTGGGAGATTATACCAAATCCTGGTAGGATTAGGATGTATACTTCAGGGTGTCCGAAGAATCAAAATAAGTGTTGATATAGGATTGGGTCTCCACCCCCTGCTGGGTCGAAGAAGGATGTATTTAGGTTTCGGTCGGTTAGTAGTATTGTGATTGCTCCTGCTAGTACTGGTAGTGATAGAAGAAGTAGTAGTGCTGTAATAGCAACTGATCATACGAATAGGGGAATTCGTTCGGGTTTCATGTTTTTTGGTTTTATGTTGATTGTTGTTGAAATAAAGTTTACTGCTCCTAGGATTGATGAAACTCCTGCTAAGTGTAGGGAGAAGATGGCTAGATCTACTGATGCTCCGGCATGAGCGATTCCTCTTGCAAGGGGTGGGTATACTGTTCATCCTGTTCCTGCGCCACTTTCTACTGTTCTACTAGTGAGAAGAAGGGTTAGTGATGGTGGTAATAATCAAAATCTTATGTTGTTTATTCGTGGGAATGCTATGTCTGGTGCTCCTAATATAAGTGGTACTAATCAGTTTCCGAATCCTCCAATCATAATTGGTATTACTATGAAGAAGATTATAACGAAGGCGTGAGCTGTGACGATTACATTGTAGATTTGATCGTCTCCAATTAAAGATCCTGGTTGTCCTAATTCTGTTCGAATTAGTATTCTTAGGGAGGTACCAACCATTCCTGATCAGGCCCCGAATACGAAGTATAGTGTTCCAATATCCTTGTGATTAGTTGAGAAGAATCATCGAGTGAAGATTAGTGGAGTGGCTGAGATTAATAAGTAGGCGATAGGCTGTAAATCTATTCAGGGGTATTTACGTTACTTTTCCACTATTGTGTTTTGGCCTTGTATTCATTTTGTGATTATAGAATGCAATTCTATAGGGGTGAATTAAGTTTACCAAGGCCTAAAGGCAGCCCTTTATTTATAGCTTTGAAGGATATTAGTTTCTTTAACTTAAGGCCTTCTTCTGGTTTTAGAGGATGTTAGAGATAATGGTGCATACCATCATTCCTGTTAGGGAGATTGATGAAAGTAGTAGCGCTCTGGTGCTTTGTGTTTTTCTGGTTTTAGAGGATGTTAGGTTTCATTTATGCTCTGTGCTCGAGATTATGAATCTTGAATAAGAAATTTTTAGGTAATAGTATAGGGTAATTAGTGATGTTACTACTATTAGTGTTGCTACGGGGGCTAGTCTGTTTATAATTATTGCTTGGATAATAATTCATTTTGGTAGGAATCCTAGGAAGGGTGGTAATCCACCCAAAGATAGTAGGGATGTGAATATTATAAGTTTTATAAGGGCAATTTCTTTATTTGTTATTATGGTTTGGTTAATGAAAGATACTCCGGATAGTTTGATGGCTGATACGACTGTCAATGTTAGGATTGAATATACCGTGAAGTAAGTTATTCATAAATTTTCTCCTATGGCTAGTGCAGTTAATATTCATCCGGTGTGGTTAATTGATGAGTAAGTTAGGATTTTTCGTATGGAGGTTTGATTTAAACCTCCAATTGCTCCTACAATTGTTGATGTTAGAATAATTCTTAGTGTGAAGATATTAATTTCGATTAGGTATGACATTAATATTAGTGGGGCAGCTTTTTGTACTGTTATTAGTAGTGCGCAATTTTCCCATCTTAATCCTTCTATTACTCCTGGGAATCACCAGTGGAGTGGTGCAGCTCCACTTTTTAGCAGGAGTGGGGTACAGATGATTATTGGGGTATATGCATTTTCATCCAAGGTAAATAAATCCTCTGTTAATGTTTTTATTACTACTATAAACAATAGGGTGGCTGATGCTAGTGCTTGTACAATGAAGTATTTTAATGAGGCTTCTGTGTTGTATATGTTCTTTACGTTGGATATTAGGGGGATAAATGATATTAGATTAATTTCTAATCCTATTCATGCCCCAAGCCATGAATTGGAGGAGACAGATACCAACACCCCTCTTACTAGGGTAATTAGTAATAGGATTTTAGTTGAGTTTCTGGGCATTAGAGAAGAGAGTTTTACTCTATTTATGGGGTATGAACCCATTAGCTTTTTTAGCTTACTTTTCTATTTTAGTTTTGTTTTTTACATCTTGGTGTATGGTGCACGTTGGCTTTTGATGCTTGATGGTGATAGTTTGATTCTATTTGATGTAATGAGGGTAGATTTTGTCTACATGTTTTATCCTATCACGATAATCCTTTAATCAGGCTCTTCATT